ATGAGTTGGTTGCCTATGTATAAAGCTTGGGTTGTGATGGTTGGTGTAGTTAGATTATTTATGTGGGAGTTGTGGGGTGCTCTGGTTTTTATTTTTATTGCTCTGTTTTCTTTGTGGTTTTTGGCTAAGGAGTCTTTGTATACTGCGAAGCATTTTGCTACGGGGTTTTGGATGTTTATTGTAAGGGAGGTTGTTGCTTTTGGGACTTTGTTTGTTTTGTGTTTGAATAGTGAGGAAGAGTTTGTGGTGCCTTTATCTCATTTTATTGAATTGCCTTTGTTGGGGTGTTTTCTTTTAACAGGGTCTTCTATAACTTTGACGACGTATCATCATAAATACGGTACAGCAAATTGTCGGTTTTATTTGTTAGGTACTATTATTTTGGGTTGGTGCTTTATTTTGTTGCAGGTTCATGAATTTTATGATAGGTGTTGCGATATTACTTTCTGTTTTTATCAGGGGGTTTGTTTTGCTACTGTGGGTCTTCATTTTATGCATGTTATAGGGGGTTTAGTGGTGATGATGGTATTATATGCTTGCGGTGAAAAGGGTGTGCCGAGGACGAATTTGGATTGTATTGTTTGGTATTGGCATTTTGTTGATTATGTGTGGTTATTCGTTTTTATAATCATTTATATTTCTTAGCTTTCTTTTGTAGGTTATGATTAAACTGATGGTTTGTGGTACCGTTGAATCTAAATTATTAGGCGAAGGAAGATGTTGTCTTTAGTTCGTAATAATGTTGTTGATTTGCCAACAAATTTGTCTTTAAGTTATTTTTGGTGTGGGGGGTTTATGATTAGAAGTTTTTTGATTATTCAGGTTGTGTCTGGTATTATTTTGTCGTTTCTATATGTGGCTGATTCTGTGCTTAGGTTTGGATGTGTAGTGGAGTTTACTTCTGAAAGTTTGTTTGTTTGGTTGGTTCGTTATTTCCATATTTGGGGGGTTACTTTTATTTTTTTGTTGTTTTTTGTTCATATGGGTCGTGCTTTATATTATTCGAGTTATAGTAAGTTGGGAGTTTGGAATGTTGGTTTTATACTTTATATCTTGATGATGGCGGAGGCCTTTTTGGGTTATATTCTGCCTTGGCATCAGATGTCATATTGGGCTGCTACTGTTCTTACTTCTGTGTTGAATAGGGTTCCTTTAATAGGGGGTCATTTGTATAAGTTTGTTGTGGGGGGGTTTTCGGTGACGAATGTTACTTTAGTTCGTGTTTTTTCTGCTCATGTTTGCTTGGCTTTTATAATTTTAGGGTTTAGGGTTATACATCTGTTTTATTTGCATAAGGGGGGTTCTAATAATCCGTTGTTTGTTCCAGGGGGGTATGGTGATGTTGTTTTATTTCATTCTTTTTTTACTAATAAGGATGGGTATGTTTTGATGATTCTTTTGTTTTTGAGTAGGGGTTTGTTGTTAGTTTGTCCTGATTTGGTCTTAGATGTAGAGAGGTATATACAGGCGGATCCTTTGGTGACTCCCGTATCTATTAAGCCGGAATGGTATTTTCTTGCCTTTTATGCTATGCTTCGTTCGATAGAATCGAAGGTGGGGGGGTTAGTTTTAGTTTTGGTTTTTTTGTTTGTTTTGTGGTTACCAACTTTAAAAAAGTCTTGTAGTTATAGGTTGGGTCGGCAGTACATATTTTGGTTTAGAGTTTCTAACTTTCTTTTATTAAGTTATTTGGGGGCTTGCCATCCAGAGGTTCCTTTTATTATGATCAGTAAGGCTTCTAGGATTTCTATTGTTGTATTGCTTTTGATGTTTAAGGGTCTATGGGTAGTTCCTTATTCTGGCGGATTTCCTCCGTGTTGGTGTTTAGTTTAGGGGTGTTTGGTGTAGTATCGTATTGTTGTATGTTGGAGCGGTTAATAGTTTTGTTTGGTTTTTTTTTGTCCTTGTCTCGATTATTAAATTGTTTGATAGTTGTTGAAAATTTTAATGTTTTGTTGTTGTTGTACTGCTTGTTGGGGCAGTGGGATGAGTTTCGTATGTTGTTTATAGCCTTAATAGTAATTTTTACTGTTGAAGTTACGCTAGGTCTTGTTGTATTAACGCGGCTATGGGATTTAAGAAGTTTGATTGGTATAGTTGGGGAGTAACTTTTAGGGTTTTTAGGTTCTTGGGTGTTTTATTTATGTGCATGGCGTTCTCAGGGTTAGGGTTGTTGGGTGTATATTCGGTTGAGTTTGGTGGTGGATTTGTATTTGATTATGTTAGGTTTTATTTGAGGATTCTCTCGCTATTTCTTGCCGGGTCGTTAATTTATGCTGGGGGTGTTTTAAGGATGGTTTCTATTTTTATGTTGGGTTTGAGGGTGGTAAGTTCTATCTTATGTTATTGTTGTGTTAACGGGCTTCTTTTTTGGGTGTTTTATGAGATGTCTATTCTTCCTTTGTTGTTTTTGTTGATTGTGGAGTCTCCGTATTCAGAGCGTTTTATTGCTTCTTGGTATTTATTGGGGTATGTTGTGGTTAGTTCTTTACCCATGCTTCTTTGTATATTATATCTGGGTGGATTGAAAGGGAGTTATGATTTTCAGCTTTGGTCTTCGGAATTTAGAGTTCGTGGGGGGTTTTTAGTTTATGTTCTTCTTTCTATAATGTTTATTACTAAGATCCCATTACCTCCGTTTCATGTATGGTTACCTATTGTGCATGCTGAGGCAAGGAGTCCTGTGTCTATGTGTTTGAGGGGTTATATTATGAAGTTGGGGTTGTTAGGTGTTTGCCGGTTTAGCTATTGTTTACTTTCGGATTATATTTTTAGTGGGGCTTATGTATTAGTTAGGCTTTGCTTTGCTGTGTTGTTTTTTTTTAGGGCTGCTCGTGAGTTGGATGGCAAGCGTTGGTTGGCCTTTTTAAGGTTGGCTCATATTGTTGTTGTTTCTCTCTGTTTTAGGGTTTGTTCTTTTGATAACGTGTTGTTGTCTTTTTTATATTGTTTGGGTCATGGGCTTTCCGCGGGGGTAACTTTCTTATTGCTTTGGCTAATATATGATGTTTCTGGTACTCGTAACTGGGTGGTTTTGAAGGGTTCTCTATCGGGAAGTTTGTTGTTGCGTTGTCTAGCAGTTGCATGTGTTTCTAGCGCAGCGTCAGTTCCTCCGACAATTAAATTTTTTTCTGAGGTTTTAATTTTGTCTGATGGTGGGATGGTAAGTATGATGTTTGCTGGTATGCTTAGGGTGTATTTATTTGTGAGGGGGCTTGTTCCTTTGTTTTTAGTTGGTTGTTTACTTTCTCGACATTATTCAATTAGGTTTGGTTGTGGTCATATTTCAAGATATATTGGGGGAGTTTGGTTCTTGGTTGGTTGGTGTTTCTTATTGTTTTTGGTATTTTAAGGAGTTTGTAATCCGGTGTTATGTGGCATATTATGTTTTGGTCATAAGGGAAATTAGTAGTTGATTACAGGAAGTCCTTTCTAGCTTAAATTTGAAAGCGTTAGTTTGAAGAGCTAAAGTTACTATTGTTTGTGGGAGGAGATGTGTTGGAGGTATAAGTTAAGTTTATTAAACTGTGTGGTTCATGTTCACGTAATACGGATATCGTTTCCTCCTAATATGTTGGTTACGCGGTTTAGAGCTGTTTTTTCATATGTTTGTGCTTTAGTGAGGGGTGGCCTTGGTGATACCTTTTATCGTCTTTGTTTGTGTGGTTTGCTTTTCTGCTTTTTATTTCTTCGGATTCCGTATATTTATGGTATGAGTGGGTTCGGATTGTTTATAGTTTTTGTTATTTTTCCCCTATTTCTGTCGTTATTTATCAGTCGTTTGGTGGATGGCGGACCGGCGTCCTTTTTTAGTGGATTTGTGCCGCCAGGAACGCCTTTATGGATTGCTCCTTTTGTGTGTTTGGCGGAAACTTTGAGTTATATAGTGCGTCCCGTGGTGTTGATGATACGTCCTTTTGTTAAATTAACTATAGGGGCCTTGGGGGGAGCAGCGCTAGGAGCTTTAGGATTTAAGTTTGGTGTTTGGGTGGTTTCTTTTTTGTTTCTGTTATTCTTTTATGAAGTCTTTGTTGCGCTGGTACATTGGTTCATTGTTTGTAATATTCTATCTTTTTCTGAGGATCACTAGGGTAGTTTAAGGTGCGTGGAGGAGTTGTTAGTCTTTTTGGTATCGTTGGAGTAGTGTGTTTTTCATTTTTGATGTTTGGAGCAAAAAATTTTTCGTTTTTTTGGCTTTTTTTGGAGCTTACCACTCTGTGTGTTATACCTATGTTTTTTCTTTGGGGGGAGGAGGGGATTCTTTCTGGACTTTTTAAATATATTGTTGTATCCAGCATTTCTTCTTCTTTAGTGCTCTGCGGGATTTTGAGAAGGGAACTTTTATTTTTGTTGGTGATAGGCCTTTTGTTGAAGTTTGGCCTATTTCCCCTTTGGGGCTGGGTTTATAAGGTTGCTTTGAACTCTAATTGGTTGGTTGTTTGGGCAATTTCTACTTTTTTGAAGACGCCAGTTTTTTTCCTTCCTTTCTTTTTAAGATGCGGGGGTTATACCATGGTGAAATATATTTGTTGTTTGACTTTCTTAGGCTTGGGTGTGTTGTTTTGGTTGTATAAATTTAATTGGTTTTGTTGTTGGTGTCATATGATGCTTTCTTCTAGTGCTGCTTTGGTTGCTATGTCCTTTGTTTTGAGGTCAGAGATTCTGTTTTTTATTTTTGTAGTTTATTGTGTATGGTGTAGGTTTGTGGTGATGTTTTTTTATTTTTATGAGGATTCTTCAGTAGGGGGTCTTGGTTATTATTTTTGGTTTTGTTTTCTGTTGGTTTCTATGCCGGTTTCTGTTTCTATATTTTATAAGTTGGTTATGGTGTCGGGTATTTTTTCTTGTTGGTTTGTGGTTTTGGTTTGTTGGGTTTTGTATAGTATTTCGGAGCAGTTTTATTTGTTGAAGTTTGTTATGAGGTATAGTTTACCAAAGAGTTCAGGTGGTTTTATTGTTGGTGTTTAGGATAATGTAGTTTATTTTAAAATTCCTATCTTACACGTAGGAGATAGAATTGTTTCTTGTTATCAGTAGTGAGATCGTTTACTAGGGGGAGGGGAACGGCATAGTTTAATTTGAGATACATGCTCTGCAAGCATGTGGTGGAAGCTTGTTCTTCCTGCCGTTGGGTTGTTTCTAGTTTATTTAGAATGTCGGCTTGTCGTGTCGGTGGTGTATTTTGTACGAAACAAGGTGGTTTTGTTTTTGAAATTTGTTTATCTTGCTTTAAGTAGGTTGTTGGCTTTTGTTATTGTGATGGTTTTTGTGGCTTTTTTTATATTGGGCGAGCGTAAGATTTCTGGGTTATATGCAGATCCGGAAGGGTCCAAAAAGGTTGGTCTTTTTGGTTTGTTGCAGAGTTTTGCGGACTTGTTGAAGTTGATTATAAAGTATAAGTTTGTTTTTTTCCAGAATCGTAGTTGGCTCTCCTGGTTAGGAGTTTATTTATTAGTTTTGTTGTCATGTGGTTATTGTGTTATTCTGTCGTTAGGGTATAGGGGTCTGTTTAGGGATAATATGATGTTGTGGTTCTTGATTGTGACCAGTATTACTGGCTATAGCTTGTTAAGGGTTGGTTGGGGGTCTTTTGGTTGGGGGTCTTATAAAAAGTTTGCTCTTTTAAGATGTGTTCGTTCGGCATTTGGGTCGATTAGGTTTGAAGCTTGTTTTATGTGTGTAGTTATAATGGTTGCTATGGTTGTTGGTTCTTATAGTGTTTGTGGTTTATTGGGTTCCTCTTGGTTTATAGGCTTAGTTATGCCTCTGGTGTATGGTTTGTGGTTGGTTGGAATTTTGTGCGAGTGTAATCGCACTCCGTTGGATTATGCTGAGGCGGAGAGAGAGTTGGTTAGTGGGTTGAATACGGAGTACTGTAAAGTTCCGTTTACTTGTTTGTTTGCTTGTGAATATTTAATTATGGTGATTTTTTCTTGGTTTTCTGCTATATTATTTTGGGGGGGTGCTGCTGTGTTGGGTTTTACTATGTTTCATGTGGTATTCTTTGTTTGGGCTCGGGCTACGCTTCCGCGGGTTCGTTATGATTATTTTGTTAGTTTTATGTGGCGTTGTGCTATATTGGTTTTGGTATTTTCTTTTTTTTTTGTGTTGTAGGGGTTAGGTGCGTGTAGATTATTTTAGTTTAGATCGTAAGGCTGTTAACTTTAAGGAGGTATTTATGCTCACGGACGTTTAGAGTCAGCTCAATAGTTTATTTAGAATATTAGCTTTGGGGGCTAAAGGTCTTAGGATGTTGAAGTTGGCTGAACTGATAGGGCTGCTGAGCAGGTTACTGTGATATAGTAATGGTAAGGTTTTAATCTTCGTCGGTATTTCTATAGGTAGCTTAAGTTTAAAGCTCAGGATTCTTACTTCTGTGATGTCTTGGTTCAGACTCTGTAGGATGTTAGGTTTGGTGAGGGTTGGAGTCTTGTTTTGTCTGGTTTTTTTTATGGTTGTGGTTTTTCATTTGTTTGTGTGGAATCTAGATTTAGGGGTTTTTTCTGGCGAGCGTTCTTGGGTTAGATCTTTTGAGTGTGGGTTCTTAGCGCAGCGTTTGGTAGAGAAATATTTTAGGTATACTTATTTTATTCTTTTAGTGTTTTTTGTTGTTTTTGATTTAGAGGTTTCTTTGTTGTTGAATTTGCCTTTGCAGGGGATACTTTATAAGAATTTGTTTTATTACTTGTTTTTTTTGGTGCTTTTGGGGGTTGGTTTTGGTGTGGAGATTAGTCGTGGTTATGTTCGTTGGGGTTATTAGTGTGGATGCTATTGGGCTATCGCTGCTAACGATGGTTGGAATATTTAATTATATTCAGCTTCCTGAGTTGAGCAACCTAGGTTATTAGGAACTGTTTGTTTTCAAAACAAAAGGAGGGTGTTTGGTCCGGTTGCTGAAGGTGAAGAGTTGGGTTTGGTTGTTTACGTTGGATCATAAGCGTGTTGGTTTAATTTATATGGTTATCGGTGTTTTAGGGGGGTTTATGGGATTGTCTTTGAGGATTTTGGTACGTTTGAAATTTTTGGATCCTTATGATAATTTGGTTTCTCCTGAGATTTATAAATATGTTGTTACGAGACATGGGATTGTTATGATTTTTTTCTTTTTGATGCCAGTTTTGATTGGGGGCTTTGGTAATTATCTGTTGCCTATCTTGTTAGGGGTTCCTGATCTTAAATTGCCTCGTTTGAATGCTTTGAGTGCGTGGTTATTGTTGCCCTCTGCTGTGTGTATGGGGTTAAGTATGATAGGGGGTGCAGGTGTAGGTTGGACATTTTATCCCCCTCTTTCTACAAGGGCGTATACTGGTTGGGGGGTGGATTTTTTGATGTTTTCTTTACATTTGGCTGGTGTTTCTAGTGTGCTAGGGTCTATTAAATTCATTTGTACTATTTTGGAGGGTTTAATAGAGGAAGGTACTGGGCAGTTTAGTATTATTATTTGGGCTTACCTGTTTACTTCTATTCTTTTATTGCTTTCGCTTCCTGTTTTAGCGGCTGCTATTACTATGCTTTTATTTGATCGGAAATTTGGATCTTCTTTTTTTGATCCCTTAGGAGGGGGAGATCCGGTTTTGTTTCAGCATTTGTTTTGGTTTTTTGGACATCCTGAAGTTTACGTTTTGATACTTCCGGGGTTTGGAATAATTAGTCATATTTGTGTTACTCTAACTAATAAAGATTCTTTATTAGGTTATTATGGTTTAATTTTAGCTATGGCGGCTATTGTTTGTTTAGGGAGTGTGGTTTGGGCGCATCATATGTTTATGGTTGGTTTAGATGTTGAAACTGCTGTGTTTTTTAGTTCTGTTACTATGGTGATTGGTATACCAACAGGGATTAAGGTTTTTTCTTGGTTAATTATGTTAGGTGGTACTCGTGGTCGATTGTGGGATCCTGCTGTTTGGAGAATTGTAGGGTTTATAATTTTATTTACTGTAGGGGGGGTTACTGGAATTATGTTGTCTGCATCAATTTTAGATACTTTGCTTCATGATACTTGTTTTGTGGTTGCTCATTTTCATTATGTTCTTTCATTGGGTTCGTATAGTAGGGTTATTATTTCCTTTATTTGTGTGATGGCCTATTATAACTGGCTATATTTAAATCTTCCTATGCTTTGGGCGCACTGGTGGGTTTCGATGGCTGGGTTTAATTTGTGTTTTTTTCCGATGCACTATTTAGGTATGTGTGGTTTACCTCGTCGGGTTTGTGTGTATGATCCAGATTTATTTTGGTTGAATGCGACAGCTACGTTTGGTGCTTTATTGTCTGGGATTAGTGGGTTTTTCTTTATGTTTATACTTTGGGAGTCTTTTACGGTTCGCAATCCTATTGTTTCTTCTTGGGGTAGTAATTCTTTGGTGTTGAATGTTGTGACTCTTCCGACTCCGCAGCATCCTAGGTATATGGTTGGGGGGAATCGTTGTTTAGTGTAGTTAGTACTTTTAGTGTTTTATGTAGGGTAGTTAGTTTTATGTAGGTAGAATTCTGTTTTTGTAAAACAGGGGAATTGTTGTTGATACTTCCCAGGGTTACTTTGAGGTAGTTGATAATTGTTTTGAGGTTAGGTTGAGTACCTTTTGCATCATGATCTGTTGATGGAATTTTCTGTTTTGAATGGATCCGAAAAGCGTCGATAGTTATCTTTATTGCTTGGAGCTTGTAATCTAAAGCGGGTAGTTTAGGGTAAATAAAGGTAAGGTTGTGATAAGTGATTCGGGATGCTTAATATCTGGTTGGAGAGTTTATTTGGTGTTTAATCTTTCCGGCAAGGATGTCGGTTGGTGGTTTATAGCGAGAATGGTGTTTTGGGTTCTTATGGGTTAAAATTACCCCCAGGTATGGTGTGTGTTAATACTCTTTGAGAGCGTGTTTCGGCTTAATTACTGTATTCTCTCTAGGAATTTTATAATCATAGTATGATAGAATAAGTAGGTTTAGATTAGTTTCATCCTTTCTCGGTTGTTTCCGGTCTGTTTATTAAAAACATTTCTATCTGTATATTGTTAGATAGTAGTGCCTGCCCACTGCGTAAGTGAAGGGCCGCAGTATTTTGACTGTGCTAAGGTAGCATAATTAGTTGCCTCATAATTGGGGGATTGTTTGAAAGGTTTGACCAGGGAATTTGAACTAGGTTGAAGTTTTATCTGAAATTGGGTTGCTGGTGCAGACCCCAGCATTTTTAAGTTAGACGGAAAGACCCCGAGATCTTTATGTTGCGATATTTACTTGGGGCAAGGTTATATATTTTATGTGATTTTTGATCCTAAGGGATAATAGGATTAAGTTACCTCGGGGATAACTAGGTAAAAAGCGAGGAGAGGCCAAATCGATTCGCTTGATTGCCATCTCGATGTTGACTTGGGAAATATGATAGGGTGCAGAAGTCTTGTTATATGGTCTGTTCGACCAGCGTTCCCTCATGAGTTGAGTTAAGACCGGCGTGAGCCAGGTCGGTTCTTATCTATTTTTGGTGTAAATTAGTACGAAAGGATTGTTTACGCTTTAGGTTGGGCGTGACGCTATTTGGCGTGGTACTCTGCAAAGGTATTGTAGATAGTTATTATCCTCGTCTTATCTATTTAATTCTGGTTGTAGAAGGGATGAAAGCAAGACTACATAAGAATCGTCTGTATAGTTAGTATAAAGGGGAGCTTTATGAGGTCCTTAGTAGCTAGATCTTATTTTTTGGAGAAATCCAGAGTGGGTTGTTTTCTAAGAAGTGGTGAATACTCAGTGCCAGCATCCGCGGTTATTCTGTTAGCTTTGATCTTCGGCGATAGGTGTAAATAATTTAGGGATTAATAGCCGGTTGGGGGTAGAATCTTACTGGTGTTGAGACAAGTCTCTATATGTTTTATGGCTTTTTTTTGAAGGGGATTAGATACCCCCGTAATAAAGTGTAAGTTTTGTTCCTTAGTATAAACTAAAAGGATTTGGCAGCCGACGAGGTTCCTCCGGGGGAGCGTGTATCGTAAAAGACAGTCCGCTTAAGAGTTAACCCTGGCTAGTTTAGTTAGTGTATATCCGGTTTAATATTTGTGGTTAGTGCCTATGAGTGTAACGATTTGTTTAATCCAGGTCTATGTGCTGCTAATGTTGGGGGGCTTATGCGCTACATTATTAAATGTGTTGGTGGGGGGCATTGCCAATTATGTTTAGGACTCGGAAGTAGGCGATAAGATAGGTTTTTTTGTCGAAGAGGATTTAGTTGGGGTACACACCGCCCGTCACCCAGGGCGTTAGCTGTGGTAAGTCGTAACATGGTAATGCTAGGGGAACCTGGTGTTAGTTGATTCTTCTGTTATAAGGGGGGTTTATGCTTTTTTCTTTGAATATACTTTATTTGGATTTGATTGAATATATGATATTCATTTGTAGGTTTATCCCAGTGTGGGTTTTTTTTGTTTTAGGCTGTCAGTTGCTTAACTCGGATACGATAGCTGCTCGAAAAAAAGAAAGAGATACAGCAGAGTTTTTTTGGACAGTGGTTCCAACAGCAGCCGTCGGCACGTTGTGTTATTATAATTTAAATTGTATTAGGTATGATATGCTCGATGTGGCTTGTAAGACGGTTAAGGTGGTAGGGCGTCAGTGGTATTGTACCTATGAGGTTGAGGAAGATCATGAAGGAGAGTTCGACTCTGTGATGAGGGATTTTGTTATAGGTGTGGATAAGCCTCTCCGTTTAGAACTTAATGATTTTTATCGGTTTTTGGTGACTTCGTCGGATGTTATTCATTCTTTTTCCATTCCGGAGTTTAATATTAAGTTGGATGCTATACCGGGTCGATTGAATTATTCTATGTATTGTCCTAATCATTATGGTATATATATAGGCTATTGTACGGAGTTATGTGGTGCGGGGCACGCATATATGCCTGTTATTATCGAGGTGGTGAAGCCGGACCTCCCAAAGGGGTATTAATAGTGGTTACAGTTCTGTTTTCTAGTCTCTATTTTAGGTGTTTGTTGGGGTTTTCATTTGTATCACATCCTGTGGTTTATTGTGTTTTGTTACTTACTTCAGCCTTAAGAGTGGCAGGCCTTGTTTATAGTGTGGTCGGGTTTTCTTGGTATTTGGCTATTTTCTGTTTGGTTTATATTGGGGGGGTTTATGTTTTGTTTATTTTTGTGTCGATTCATAGACCTAACCCGATAGCGAGGGTTGGTGGTAATGGGCTAATTCCTATATTGTTCTTTGGATTGTTTTTATGTGTTTTGTTGTTTGCGTTTTCCCCTCTTCCTGGGGTAGTGGATGGTAGGAATTATCTTTGTTCTTATTTTGAGGGGTTTTCCTATTGTTTGTTTTGTCTGGTTTTGATGGTGGGGTTTGTTAGGATTAGGGTGGTTGTTAGAGGTAAGGGTTCCTTTTTTCGTTAGGTCGGTTTAGTATATATAGTGCGTGGGATTGTAGCTCCTGAGGAGGATTGAGTTTCGGCCGAAGTTTGGAGTGCCAGATTTTATGGGTGTGATTTAGGATTATATTAAGGTTGGTTTAACCCTCTGGCGTGTATGGTGATTTCCGGGGTTGATTTGAAGTCATCCTTTTCATATTTGTTTATGATGCTCGCTAGTTTTACACAAGTGCCAGATAATATGGGTTGGTTTTAAGCATCAAATATGAGGTTTTCTCCTTGTGTGTTTTGATATCCTAAGTTTAGGGATTACGTTTCGGCCGTAGTTTGGGGAGAAGTTCTCCCTATCAAAGGTGTTGTTGTTTGTTTTGTTATGTCTCGGTTTGATGTTGTGGTGTTTTCAAAGGGGGAGCGGGTTTTTAGGTTCCGTATGTTGGTTAGCTTATAGAACGTTTCCTGTGTTTGATTTTATGGTTGATGAGATTAGATTGGTTTGTTTATATATGTTGTTTTGTTGCGGGTTTGTGGCTCTCTTTTATTGTTTTCATTATTTTGGTGGGAGTGTGGATGCGTCTTTGTTGTTTCCGTTGGTTGTTTGGTTTTTAGGGGTTATGGGGGCTTTGGTGTTGTCTTCTTCTATGCTCTTTTCTTTGGTTTTTTGTGAATATTTAGGTTTGGTTAGATTTTTTTTGATTTTGTTTTATTCTAATATGAGGAGTCTTCGGGCTTCTTTGATTACTTTGTTTGCTTCTCGGTTTGGGGATGTTTCTATGTTTGTTGTGATAATGTGTTTGTCTTGGTGTTTTGATTTTTCTGGTTTAGTCTTTGTTTGTTTATTTTTGTTGATAATTATGACTAAGAGTGCTTGTTATCCATTTGTTTCTTGTTTATTGGAGGCAATGCGTGCTCCAACCCCTGTAAGTTCTTTAGTTCATTCATCTACTTTAGTGGCCGCCGGTATATGGTTTGTTTTGCGTTATAGCTATCTAGGAGTTGGGACGTCTTATTATTGGTTGTGTGGGTTTTGTTTTGTTTCTATAATTTTGACTTCTTTTGCTGCTCTTGTTTTCATGGATTTGAAGAAGATTGTTGCTTTATCCACATGTAATAAAGTTTCTTGGTGTATTTTGTTTTTTATCTTTGGTGATTTGTATTTGGCTCTGTTGCAGCTGATAAGGCATGGCGTTTGTAAGTGTTATTTATTTATGAGGGTTGGTGATTTAAATGGGCCAGCTGCGGGTTCTAGACAGAGTTCTGTGGGAGTGTTTGTGGGGCGTTATTCTGGTGTTTATTTGCCAATGATACATGGATTTTTGGTGCTGTCTCTTTGTGGTTTGCCGTTTATTGGGGTTTTTTTTAGGAAGCATGTGTTATTTTCTGGTTTAATGTATTCTTTAGGTGGTGGAGTTTTGATGTTATTTTTTGCTTGTTTGATCTTGTCTTATGTCTATTCTTTTCGGTTTACGTTGCTGTTATTAGGCTCTGTGGGTGGTTTGAGTAGGGGGTATTCTAGGTTTTTTTTTATTATTTGTCCTTTGGTTGTTCTTGGGAGTTTGTTGAATTATTTGGGCAGTGTGTTTTTGGTTGAGGATGTAATTTTAGGTTCTTTGTCTTCTGCTGTAGTGTTGTTTTTGCAAGGGTTTGGCTGTTTGGTGGGTTATTGGTTGTATTTTATGTTAATGGGTGTAGGGCGTTGTTCTGCTTTGTTGAGAGGTTGTGAGGGGTATGTTTCTAGGTTTTATTCAAGGTTTTGTACTCTTTCTAGCGTTTGTGTTGTTTCTTTTTATCGTTGGGAGGTTTATCTGTTGAATGTTTTAGGAGCTTTGAGGTTTCGTTCTTGGTTGTTGTGTCCTTCTTTTTTTTCTTTAAAATTTGTTATATTGGGTCTTTTTTTTGTTTTTATGTTTTGTTTTGTGGTTTAAGGAGAATGCGTTGGTAGTATATTTGTAGTATGCCGTCTTTCCAAGTCGGGGGTCTAGTAAGTCTAGCTAACGTATGTGTTTGGTTGTCGGCTGGGTGTTGTTAAAACATATTAGTTTTTCGTACTAAAGTGAATCTGTTGGTTAGTCGATATTTGGTTGAATTGGGAGAAATTTTTAGGGTCTTTTACGCGGGGATTAGTTGGGGTAGAATTTGGAAAAAATTTATGAAAAGTTTTTACTTTTTCTGCTTATTTCGGGGGGAGGTGAGTCTTCCCCCTGTAGCGAGGTTTGCTTTGTAATTTAGGTTTGTAATACCCCCCCCTTACAGGTTTTTAATGTTTTGCGTTAAATTTCTATTTAGTGGGGATATCTGCTTATGTAGGATAATTTGTATAGGAGGTTTATGGTGGGAGAAATTTTTAGGGTCTTTTACGCGGGGATTAGTTGGGGTAGAATTTGGAAAAAATTTATGAAAAGTTTTTACTTTTTCTGCTTATTTCGGGGGGAGGTGAGTCTTCCCCCTGTAGCGAGGTTTGCTTTGTAATTTAGGTTTGTAATACCCCCCCCTTACAGGTTTTTAATGTTTTGCGTTAAATTTCTATTTAGTGGGGATATCTGCTTATGTAGGATAATTTGTATAGGAGGTTTATGGTGGGAGAAATTTTTAGGGTCTTTTACGCGGGGATTAGTTGGGGTAGAATTTGGAAAAAATTTATGAAAAGTTTTTACTTTTTCTGCTTATTTCGGGGGGAGGTGAGTCTTCCCCCTGTAGCGAGGTTTGCTTTGTAATTTAGGTTTGTAATACCCCCCCCTTACAGGTTTTTAATGTTTTGCGTTAAATTTCTATTTAGTGGGGATATCTGCTTATGTAGGATAATTTGTATAGGAGGTTTATGGTGGGAGAAATTTTTAGGGTCTTTTACGCGGGGATTAGTTGGGGTAGAATTTGGAAAGAATTTATGAAAAGTTTTTACTTTTTCTGCTTATTTCGGGGGGAGGTGAGTCTTCCCCCTGTAGCGAGGTTTGCTTTGTAATTATCTTTTTGAGATACCTCTCCACTTACTAGCCTGGTTATGGTTTCCCTGATAATTATCAATTATACTGTGATTATCTAGCGTTAGAGTAAGTATAAGTTTGATCAGTACCGGTTATGCCGCCAGAGTGTGTAGTGATCATTGACGTCAGGCATGTGTTATGGAGTAGGATTGTGATAATGAATTATAGGGGATTACGAATCACGCATGCTAGTATGATATGGGTATGATCGCTTAAGCATACGATTACGTGTAATGATCGAGTGTTCTACTGACGAGATCCGGACGGGTTAGATAGGTATTAGGCATCTGCTGTTAGGCATGCCCCCAGGAGGGGGGAGTGATGAATGGGTTAGGCTGTGTCATGATACGGGATGTGGATATGATATGAGGGTTTAGATGCTGGTGTATGATATGGAATCTGGTTATAATATAAGGATAGTACTCTGCGTGATCCTAGCATTGAGATGGTAATGATCGTATTGTTCTATGCAAGATCCCCGAAGGGTGGATAGGATTAGGCATCTACTCTAAGTCAATGCCCCCGGAGGGGAGAGTGATGAATGGGTTAATCTGTGGTATGATAGGGAGGTGGATATGATATAGAGTTTAGATGTGGTGTAGGATATGATTTAGGTGGTAGTGATAGGAGTGTTCTCTGAGAGATCCGGAAGGGTAAATAGGATTGGCATCTGCTGTAAGGCAATGCCCCCGGAGGGGGAGTGATGAATGGGTTAGGCTGTGTTATGATAGGGATGTGGATATGATATGGGGTTTAGATGTGGTGTATAATATGGAGCTTAGTATAATATATAGATAAGATGTGGTGTAGGATATGATTTAGGTGGTAGTGATAGGAGTGTTCTCTGAGAGATCCGGAAGGGTAAATAGGATTGGCATCTGCTGTAAGGCAATGCCCCCGGAGGGGGAGTGATGAATGGGTTAGGCTGTGTTATGATAGGGATGTGGATATGATATGGGGTTTGGATGTGGTGTATAATATGGAGCTTAGTATAATATATAGATAAGATGTGGTGTAGGATATGATTTAGGTGGTAGTGATAGGAGTGTTCTCTGAGAGATCCGGAAGGGTAAATAGGATTGGCATCTGCTGTAAGGCAATGCCCCCGGAGGGGGAGTGATGAATGGGTTAGGCTGTGTTATGATAGGGATGTGGATATGATATGGGGTTTGGATGTGGTGTATAATATGGAGCTTAGTATAATATATAGATAAGATGTGGTGTAGGATATGATTTAGGTGGTAGTGATAGGAGTGTTCTCTGAGAGATCCGGAAGGGTAAATAGGATTGGCATCTGCTGTAAGGCAATGCCCCCGGAGGGGGAGTGATGAATGGGTTAGGCTTGATCATTTTGTTTGGTTGGGTGTTTAAGAAAA